AGTTCCCTATCCATGATTCTGCTATTTACTGAAATAATTTTACTGAAATATAGGAGGAATCCCCTGAATGGGTAGAAAGAAAAAGAAAAGAATAAGTCAATTTTTGAATGTTTAGCTTTTGTACAAAATAATAAACTTTATAATTGGATCAGTGGATCATTTTTTCAGTCATTCATTGAATGATAAATCACTACAAGTGACGGAGATACACGATTTAAATAACGGAAAATCCAATATTTCAAAATTGTATCTAGAATGACTGGAAACGTGGAAACAAGACCGGATATAATTTGATCATTATAAGCAAATCCAAAATCTTTATAGACAGAACCAATCATTAGTTCCCAACCATGGGTCGAATGGAATCCTATACATAAATCAGTTAATAAAAGAATAGAAAAAGCTTTTATTGTGTCGCTTAAGTTATATAGGAATTCTTGAACCCAAGAGTTAAGAATAATAAGTTCTTGATTACCTAGAATAGAATAACCACTTAAAATAACAAAACAGATTATATTTGTCGAGAAGTGCAAAATCGTATGGATACGATCTTCGTTGTGCGTCTTGATCAATTGGATCGTTTCTTTGTAGATTCCGATACGAAGGTTTTGTAGACGTGTTTCCGGGTATTCCTTTATCATTTCATCCAAGAGTAACAGTTCCTCTAATTCTATGAATTTTTTTAGAATACTCTTTTCTTGAATATCATTCAAGAAAATTTCGGATTGCCTAGTATTCCACCAATTAGTAACCCAAGATTCCATACTTTTCTTAAATGAGAAAGAGATCCACCAGGGCAAAAAGACTATAGATGTAAGATATAGAAGGGGAATGAATGCTTTCTTTTTTGCCATTTTTCGTCTTTAATGAACTCAGCTTCACCTCATTCGTCAACTCTATATGATATCAAGCATAAGTTCTATTACAAGTCATAGAGCCTATCAATCTATTCTCACGTTTTTTTTATTTGCAATTCTGGAGTTAGTCCTTGAATTTAGAAAGAATACAGAAATAGAATAAGAAAGAGAAAGAGTCTACTTCCAATTCGAATGAAGAAAAAAATATTGTTTCCAAAGATATCAATTGCTAAAATTTGAAGCAATTGCCCCTTTCGATGAATGCATGAAAGAGCACTTCAAGTAATGAATATTAGTCGGATTTCGAAACGAAAGAACACCCTTTCTATCAAACTATCAAAATACAAAATATCAAATATTTCGAAAAAAAAAATTCTTGAATTTTTTCCGTTTTTTTTAAGAAAGCATTCATTTTTCAGTTCATTTTTTTTTTTTCAAAATACTTCAATTGGTACACGCAAGAAATAGGCCAATTCAGCAGCTTTTTGTTCAATTTCTCGTGAAGTCAAATTCTCGTCAGTACGAGTCAAGGGAATGACCCCCTGTCCTCTGATTTCCATATAAAGGACACGACGAGTATAAATACCCTCTTTAACTTCTATTCTGATGGACTGAATGTCTTTCATAAGGAATCGGAGAAAGATACGACGATTTTTTCCAGGAAATCCCCAACGAAAAATACAAACTATTCCCTCTTTTCTATCGAATCGATCATAACCACTACCTACATTCCACGAAATTGTACACCACAAATAGGAGCTAATAAAGAGACCGGCGATTCCATAGAAAGACATCACGATCCCTTGTGGAAAAAAAAGAATTTGCTGAGACGGAAATAAAGATAGCAAATTACTACCAAGATAACTGGAAGTTCCAACCAATAAGAACCCTAATGAACCTAAAAAAAGGATAAAGGCCCAGCAGAAATTACTTGTTTTTCGAGACCCCGTTATAAGTTCTATCCATATATGTTCTGATCGCCAACCCATATTCGATCCAGTTGTATTTTATTGGAATTGGGAGAATAACCCAACCAAATGAATTTGACTTTACTTTTCTTTGTTTCCGAAGTAACTCTCATCAACTAGCACTATTCTGATGTAAACCTTTAGGAATAATTCATCGAATTGCTTCTAGATCTAAAAAAAAATAGATGAGATTTGTCCCTACTGCCCGTATCTAAAAAATCTTGTTTTTTTGAACATGAAGAAATAAAGAAGCCATTGCAATTGCCGGAAATACTAGGCCCACTAAAGGCACAAAAATGGAGGGTAAGTTGCTGAGAATTGTCATAGAATGGGTACCTCGATTGAATATTTGTACCTGTTATTTTTTTTATTGTTCTATTAAGATTTTTACCTGTTATTGTTATAAAGATATTTTATAATCACTAGAATTCATATATACTTATCCTAAGTATATTTTCATATAGAATTATACTAAGTATATCTAAGTGAGTATGGGTATATATAATAATAATATAATAAATAGAATAATCAAATTTAATATTTAATTAAATGAATATATTTTAATTAATATAATTAATTAATAATTAATATAATTAATTAATATAATATATATAATTAGAATATAATATATATAATTATATTATATATAATTTATAATATATATAATTAAAAATT